CACTTAGCAGGTTTCCATACCAAGGCTCAATCCAATCAAGTCCGTAGCGTCTACCAATTTCGCCATATCCCCCTTTACTTTGAGACAAGGATTCAGTTGTAATTCCATCCACCTCTTTCATTTATCTTGGCACTATTGAATTCATTAGGTAATGATTCCTATATCGAAAAAATGTATGCTGCTATTTTCTTTTTTTGCCCACCCTCTATTCTATCATTTCATCTCTATTGGATGAACTCTATTTGTTTCAATACGAAATCATTCTATCATTGATGTATCCGCAATTCAATATGGATAGATATATCCCACATATATATATATGCCTTTCCTCCTCCTTCATTTTTACAGTGCAGTTTGTAATAGTGGAACGGTCGATATTCATTCTTTTTTTTTTCATTTTGAATTCTAATTTGATTGATATATTGATATTTTATTTTCATATAATCATTAGAATCATATAATTAGAATCATATAATATGGAATTGAATTTCTATTCAAATATCTAATCTATCTAGATCTAAATAGTTTTCTTTTCTAAATAGAAAAATAGAATAAGAATATAAAATATATAACTAATATATAACTAAGAACTAAGAAATAGAAGAAATTGAAATAAGAAAATAAGAAGAATCACTAGGTAATAGCTAAGATCCGATAGTTTTCTGTATTCCTATATACTATTTATACTATTGCTCTTATATCCTATCCGCCCGCTTAGCTCAGAGGTTAGAGCATCGCATTTGTAATGCGATGGTCATCGGTTCGATTCCGATAGCCGGCTCTTTTTCTTTATCGATTTTTTTATTTCCATGATTGAAAATCTCTATTCTCGCTTTCTCTAAATGTCGGGTCACCAATCTATTATATCATGGTAACTTGCAGCTATAGCTATGAATAAAAAAGTTGACTAGAACAATTAGATCTCTACAGAAGAGATTGGAAAACGTAACCTTTGCTTGAATTTCCTATATATACAAAAAATCCGAATATTGATAAAATTTCTTTTATTCTGTTTTGTAGGACTTTAGTAAATTGAGTTTTGCTTTGCTGATCTTTGAATTCAGTCTTAATTTCTATTTTTTTTTTCAAATAAAAGTGAATCAAAAAGGAGCCTTTATATTTATATGTCTCGTTACCGAGGACCTCGTTTCAAAAAAATACGCCGGCTGGGGGCTTTACCGGGACTAACTAGTAAAAGACCCAGATACAGAAGTGATCTTCAAACCCAATTGCGCTCTGGAAAAAGATCACAATATCGTATTCGTTTAGAAGAGAAACAGAAATTGCGTTTTCATTATGGTCTGACAGAGCGACAATTACTTAAATATGTGCATATTGCTGGAAAAGCCAAAGGGTCAACAGGCCAGGTTTTACTACAACTACTTGAAATGCGTTTGGATAACATCCTTTTTCGATTAGGTATGGCTTCGACCATTCCTGGAGCCAGACAATTAGTTAACCATAGACACATTTTAGTTAATGGTCGTATAGTGGATATACCAAGTTATCGTTGCAAACCCCGAGATATTATTACTACGAAGGATAAAGAAAGATCGAAAGCTCTGATTCAAAATCATCTTGTTTCATCCCCCCACGGGGAATTGCCAAACCATTTGACTATTGACTCCTTACAATATAAAGGATTTGTAAATCAAATAATAGATAGTAAATGGATCGGTCTGAAAATAAATGAGTTGTTGGTCGTAGAATATTATTCCCGTCAGACTTGATTCTAACGAAAATAAAAGAACAAGGTTCCTACCAATTTTGATTCCTTTCGCTTAAGTAAATAGAGTACCTTGTGCCCTGTCTCATTCACGTATCAAAAAAGGATCGGCAATAGAATTCTTTTTCTTTTTTTCTTCTTTTCAATATCAATACGATATTTTGTACCTATCACAGGGATTCATTAGGGATAGAGAATCTCTATTAATTAAGTAAATAAGGGTCTTACCGTTATAATAATGATATCGATTCTTATTTTATTTGATACATTGTAGTCGGTAACGTTGATGAATGAAAAGAAACGGAGAGAGAGGGATTCGAACCCTCGGTAAACAAAAGTCTACATAGCAGTTCCAATGCTACGCCTTGAACCACTCGGCCATCTCTCCTACAGAATGTTATTCTTGACCAAAACCCGAATGAATAGCGAGTCCTTCATCTTTATTGTAGTACATGTATAACCGTTCGATGGTTCTATAATAAGAAATTTCTTTTCCAATTAGTCTGTTTTTATGTTATTTTGTACTGTACAATTCCTTTTTTTGTGGGATCGTTTTCCCCGAAGGGGGATGATAAGAATTATAGAATGAATTGCTAATTATGCCTAGATCTCGAATAAATGGAAATTTTATTGATAAGACCTCTTCAATTGTAGCCAATATTTTATTACGAATAATTCCGACAACTTCAGGAGAAAAAAAGGCATTTACCTATTACAGAGATGGTGCGATTTGATTTTTTCTTGTTTTTTTTTTACCCCTCAGTTTTACGAGAA